GCACATACAATACGCCCAGTCGCTTCTCGTGGATTTTCATAACCCTGCTGCGCAAAAATGGGATATGCACTTGAAATGGATGTTCGAGTCATGATATATATCATGAGCGATACGGAAATAGATCGAGTAATCTGTTCCTTTATCCGAGAAAAAGTATTTCTAGTTTGCATGGTCTAATCATTGATCCGAAAATTTCTACAATAAATTTGGTAGGTCGCTCGCATAGTTCCCTATCCACGATTCTGCTATTTACTGGAATCATTTTACTGGAATGCTATAGGATGAAAATTCCCCGGGTAGAAAGTTTTTAATGCTTATGTAGAACTATACATTAAGAAACATTCTAATTTGATTAGATTAATATCGGTGGATCATTTATTAATCATTCATTGAATGATAAATAACTACAAGTGACGGAGATACACGATTTAAATAACGGAAAATCCAATATTTAAAAATAGTATCGAGAATAACTGGAAAAGTGGAAACAAGACCAGATATGATTTGATCATTATGAACAAATCCAAAATCCTTGTAGACAGAACCAATCATTAGTTCCCAACCGTGGGGTGAATGAAATCCGATACATAAATCCGTTAATAAAAGAATCGAAAAAGCTTTTACTGTATCGCTTACGTTATATAGGAATTCCTGAGCCCAAGAGTTAAGAATAACAAGTTCTTCATTACCTAAAATAGAATAACCGCTTAGAATAGCAAAACATATTATATTTGTCGAGAAGTGCAAAATCATATGGATACGATCCTCATTGTGTATCTTGATTAATTGGATCGTTTCTTTGTGGATTCCTATAGGAAGCTTTTGTAGATGTATTTTCGAGTATTCCTTGATCAGTTCGTCCAAGAAGAGGATTTCCTCTAATTCTATGAACTTTTCTAAAATACTTTTTTCTTGAATATCATTCAAAAAGATTTCGGATTGATCAGTATTCGACCAATTAGTAACCCAAGATCCCATACTTTTAGTAAATGATGGGAGAGAAATCCAACATGACAAAAACACTATAGATGCAAGATACAAAAGAGGAATGAATGCTTTCTTTTTTGCCATTTTTCGTCTGTGAATTATTAATTAACCCACTTCATTCGTCGACTCTATGTGATCGAATATTTCTTTTACCCATGAGTTCTAGACAAGGTATCAAACCTATGAATCTATTTTATTTGTGATTTTGTGTGAATCTAGAACGAATACAAAAATAGACTACGACTCCGCTTCGAATTCGAATCAAGAAATAATAAAAAATATTGTTTCCAGATCTCTCAATTCATCAAATTTCTTAAAGTGTCTCCTTTCGGTCATTCATCGAAAGGAGACACTTTAAGAAATGAATATTATTGATATTTTGAGACGAAAGAATTCCTTTTCTATAAAAATATAGAATATTTTGAAAAAATTCCAACGATTACCCATATCCAAGAATAGAATAATTGAGAGAAAGATATTGTGATGATAAAAAAATGAGTGTTAAAACAAGACAGAGATGGACCAGTTATCATTATTAAGAAAACCCTTTATTGGTTAGTATTAGTAATGGAACACAAAAGAAAGGATAAATTAGAGGGTCGATTGACAAAAATAATTTACACGATAGGATTTATCTGCATCTAAAGTATCAATTCCAACAAATATTGAAAAAAGATGAATTTCTTTCTTTCGAAATCATTTGATATATCCGATGAATTAAATCTAGTAGTTCAATTTTTTACTTGTTTGAATTGAATTGCATGGATTTGGATACGCATAAAAAACCACAAAGGAGGGGTTTTTGTTTTAGGGTTGTTCCATATATATCAGCTTTGGCTCGACTGAACGTTTTGACGAAACTTCAGTTCTATTATGTTATAGAAAAAACAGGAATTTTTTCCCTCCTGCTGAGAAAGCATTCATTCTTCAGCCCATTTCCTTTTCTCAAAAGACTTCAATTGGTACGCGCAAAAAAGAGGCCAATTCGGAGGCTTTTTGTTCAATTTCTCGTGAAGTCAAATTATCATCAGTACGGGTCAACGGAATAGCCCCCCGGCCTCTGATGTCCATATAAAGGATACGACGAGCATAAATACCCTCCTTAACTTCTATTCTAATGAACTGAATATCTTTTGTACGGAATCGGAGGAATATGCGACGATTTTTTCCAGGAAATCCCCAACGAAAAATACACACTATTCCCTCCTTTCTATCGAATCGATCATAACCACTACCTACATTCCAGGAAATTGTGCACCACAAATAGGAACTAATAAAGAAACCAGCGATCCCGTAGAAAGACATCACGAGCCCTTGTGGAAAAAAAACAATTTGCTGAGCCGGAACAAAAGATATAAAATTTCTACCAAGATAACTGGAAGTTCCAACCAATAAGAATCCTAATGAACCTAAAAAAACGATAAGGGCCCAGCAAAAATTACTTAGTTTTCGAGATCCCGTTATAAGTTCTATCCATATATGTTCTGATCGCCAACTCATACTTCATCCGATTAAATTTTATTGGAATTCAGAGAATACCCCAAATTATTTTGACTTTACTTTTTTTGTTTCCGAAGGAACTCTCATCAAACTAGCACTAGTTTGATGTGAACTAGTGCTAGTTGATGTGAACCCTTAGGAGTAATTTATCAAATTGGTTAGATCTAAACTAATAACATACCCTTCATTAAATCCCAAATATACATATTACAGATGGATCCACCAACTTTAGGTATCCAACGATCCTGCTCTATTTGAAACTAGCTGGAATTTATTTTCCCATAGATCATTTTCTGCAGGCATAATAGCTTTTTCCTTTAGAAATCACATGTCATACCATATTTCCATTTCCCGAAAGAAATAAATATCTGTGTTATGCTAGCAAGTAGAAGTTCAAAAAAATGGATGAGATTGGGTCCCCTCAGATCTAAACAATCTTGTTTTTTTGAACATAAAGAAATAAAGAAGCCATTGCAATTGCCGGAAATACTAGGCCTACTAAAGGCACAAAAATAGAGGGAAAAGTAAAAGTTGTCATAAAATGGGGTACCTCGATTTACTATTTGCACCTGTTATTATTTTTTTTATATCATATTTTACAATAATTATAATTAAAAATTGTAATTATTATGAATTGGTCTTTATTATTAAATTCAATTTATTAATAAATTGAATTTGAAAATTCTTATAGAAGTAATAAATATCTATATATCTAAGTGAGTATATAGACTAAGTCCAAGGAATGTAGAACTAAAAAAATGGACTTATTCATCTTTCTACACGAAAGATACCTATTAATTTTATCATATTAATTATATTTTTTTCTTAATTTCTTTGTGTTTTGTTCTTGTCTTCTAATTTGAAAAGGTTTCTTACAAATTATCGAAAGATTTGCTAGAATGCGACACAACCAGGATTTTTAGTGAAAATGCGATTTTCGGGCGATGCAGAAAGATAAAAACTATATATCTATCTTTTCTATATTTGATTATCTACGTAAGGCGAAATTCGTTTTATTTGCCTAATGTCACGAAAGGAAGAACTCACGCTTTTATCTTCTTGATAAAGACTTCTTAATTAGTAATGGGAAATCTAGGTAAAAAAAAGAGTTATCCGCAACTTTTGCTTCTTTCTACAATTAGATCTTAGGTCACCAACCAAAGAAAATTGCGTTCTTATTTACTTTAATTCCGACAAGCTAACTACTTGTTTGCTACAAATAAAATAATTGAACTTAATACGCTCTACTTGATTGAATTTGAATTCAACGGAAAAAAGGCGTGGAGCTTAAATAACTCACTCAGAACACTTTTTAAAGTATTACGTGGTACGATTAGGTCGAATAAACCTTTCTGGAATAAATATTCAGCCGCTTGTGAACCTTCAGGTACTGTTTTATTCAATGTTTGTTCAATTACTCTTTTACCCGCAAATGCAATGTAGGAATTGGGTTCGGCAATAATGATATCTCCCAACATACCAAAACTAGCTGTTACCCCACCAGTAGTAGGAGATGTAAGGATTGATACATAAAATAACTTTTTATTGGATTGATAATCATATAAGGCAGATGATATTTTAGCCATTTGCATTAAGCTCAAACTTCCTTCTTGCATGCGCGCCCCCCCCGAAGCGCACACTATAATAAGAGGTATAAGTCGACTGGTAGCGTACTCAATCAAACGAGTGATTTTCTCCCCCACCACGGATCCCATACTACCCCCCATAAACTGAAAATCCATAACCCCAATTGCTACGAGAATACCATTTAGTTGACCTACACCTGTTTGAACAGCCTCAGTTAATCCTGTCTTTCTTTGATAAGAATCAATACGATCTTTATAAGGCTCCTCCTCCGAATGAAATCCAATGGGATCCAGAGAGACCATGTCTTCATCCATAGGATCCCAAGTACCGGGATCGATCGAAAGTTCGATTCTTTCTGAACTACTCATTTTCAAATGATATCCACATTGTTCACAAATATTCATTTTTGATTTCAAAAATTTCTTATAATTTAATCCATAACAATTTTCGCATTGAACCCACAAATACCTGTATTTTTGAGTTGCATCGAGATCATTAGACCCTTCTCTTAGAGTTAAATCACTACTCTTCGCGCGGGTTCGTAGACTGGACCTCCCGCTTTCGCTACTAGTTCTACGTTTATCAAAAATGCACCTAGAAATGTAACTGTCACTACTATCACTTACAATGGACGTATCAATCCAGATTTGAGACTGAAGATAACTGTCAATGCAACTATTAATGTGATTATTCCAACTAGATTGAGTTACATACATGTAACGATTGGAAAAGGAATCTTCACTCGTAGATCCATTATTCATACAACTAGAATTGCGATAATGATAAAAAGAATTCTCTAATTCACTCATAAAAGAATGGTCGTTGTCAATCTCAAAAATATGATTTTCAATATCAAAATAGATAGAATAAGTATCTCCATTATTATCCCTAACTAAAAAAGTATCATCAGAGATAAAATTCCAAAT